ATTTTTTAAATCTTCTACGCGAAAATGTTCAATTTTCAGAAGGTCTTCTTGACTCTTATTCAAAATTTCAAATACTGTATGTATTTCGGACTTTTTAAGACAATTATAGATCCGGGGAGGCAATTCTAATTGGTCAATAAAAATAGATTTCAATGGAATTTCTTTTTTATTTTTCCTTAGTTTATCCTTAACTAATCTATCATGAAAAGTAAAAAGGGGCGAAGTAATTTTGTTTTGATTGTTTTCAAAATTTAATTTTTCTTCTTCTGCATGTAAAAAAGGAATAAATAAATCAATCAAATTCCGGGAGGCTTCATAAAGAGCTTCCTTAGGAGTTAAACTTCCATTTGTCCATATTTCGAAAAAGAGTATCTCTTGTTTTTCAGTTCCATTCACAAAAGAATGAATACTATGATTTGCATTTCTAACAGGCATGAATACAGCATCTATAGTATAACTTCCATCTTGAATGTTGTTTAGTGTTTTTATACGATATCCCCGCTTTCTCTCAATTTGTAATTCAATACACAAATTAATAGGTTCTGTTAGGTTAGCTATATGTTGTGTATTATCAATGACTTCCACCGAAGGTGGTAAAATGATGTCTTGAGCAGTTAGAAATCCAGGACCTTTGAAACAAATAGACGCGTCCCGAGGTCCATACAGATTACTTCTCAATACAACGTCTTTCAAATTCATTAAAATTTCATGTATTGATTCTTGAATACCTACTATGGTAGAATATTCATGTGGTATTTTCTCAGATTTTGCACGTGTGATACATGTTCCCTCTATTTCTCCGAGCAAAATTCTTCGCATTGCAATGCCTATTGTATCTGCTTGACCTTTCATAAGTGGAGACAGAATAAAGCGTCCATAATAAAGACGTTTACTGTCTACCCTTGATTCAACACACTTCCACTGTAGTGTCTTAGTAGATACTTTTAGTTTGTCTCGAATCATAGTAATATATTTTTTTGAAACTATTTATTTAATTGTTTCTTTCTCTTGAAATCTTTTTCGTTAATGTTTATTGTGAGTTTTACACACGTCTTTTTTTAGGAGCCCTACATCCATTATGTGGCATAGGAGTTACATCCCGTATAACCCTTAAAAGTATCCCACTTCTACGAATCGCTCTTAATGCCGCCTCTCTTCCTAGACCGGGACCTTTTATCCTGACTTCTGCTCGTTGCATGCCTTGATCGATTCCTTTTTGAATAGCATTTCCCGCTGCTGTTAGAGCGGCAAAAGGTGTCCCCCTTCGTGTACCCTTGAATCCACATGAACCGGCGGAGGACCAAGAAATCACCCGACCTCTGACATCTGTAAGAGTCACAATGGTATTGTTGAAACTAGCTTGAATATAAATGACCCCCTTTGGTATTTTACGAGGATGCTTACGCGAACCAATACGTCCAGTTTTTCGTGACCCAATTTTTGGTATAGATTTTGCCATTTTTTTTTTTTTATAAGTCCTAAATATATGGATATATCCATTTCCTGTCACTATTTTCTAACTAGTTACTCTATTGTATTCTATAATTCGATTAATATAGGATACTATTTTTCAAATATAAAGCAAGAAGCAATTATCTTTATTAGAATACTTTTAACTATAGACTAGATTCGAATATACATTCTATATTTTTATTATTGAGTATTTAAGAAAAAGGAATATTAATAAGATTTTTGATTGGAATTCTCTTAAAATTCCAATCAAAAATCTTATTAATAGAAAAACCCTTTTTTTAATATTATCCTTGTCTTTGTTTATGTTTTGGATTGGAACAAATTACTAGAAGTCGACCTCGCCTACGGATCAATCGACATTTTTCACAAATTTTACGAACAGAGGCCGCCACTTTCATATTTTTAACTCCTTAATTAAAATTGAATACCTAATTTCTTTATTGGAAGAAAAGAAGGTTTCCTTACATTTTGAACTGACAATTGTTCCTCCTAAAAAATATGTTGAAGTTATAAAAGAGTCTAATCAAATTGCGTCAGTCAGCTATACTTCGATTTTTGGTCGTATCCTGTAAGTATTTTTGGAAACAGAACCTAGAATCTTATTTGAATTTTCTTTCTCTAATTATCTAAAGAAATCTGCAACATACCCTAAGAAGTTGTTCATTAATTTAATCTTCATTTATTTCTATTCTAGTTAAAACCTCTATATTCACTATTGTATCATGAATAATCTTAGAAATCTGTTTTTTCTCTACTGCCTCCATTTACAAGAATGTAGGCTCTAAGTTTTTCATAAAATTCAGATATTGGTAAAATTACCATATATAACATAAAACTTCTCCCCCTATTCTTTCTAATCGAGCCTCTCGATCTGTCATTATACCCCTAGAAGTAGAAAGAATTACAATCCCCATACCTCCTAAAATTTTAGGAATTTTTTGATAGTTAGAATATATTCGTAGACCTGGTGTACTGATCCTTTTTAAATTTAAAAAAGTTTTATAAGATCTTCTTCTATACCGTAGAGTTAAAACTAAAAAGTATTTGTTGCTTTCTCGATGTTTTCTGACGTTTTCAACAAAACCCTCTCGTAAAAGAATTTTTACAATATTTTCCGTGATATTAGTAAGTGGTATTTGAACAGTTCTTTTTCTATTCATGTCAGCATTGCGTATCAAGGTTAGTATATCAGCGATAGTATCTTTACCCACGATAGATTTTTGCTCCTTACTTTCGATATAATCAACGTGCTCCCGTTTTTGGATTTTTTATTTTTTGATTCAATAAAATCTCTAATATTGAATATGAGAATAGAATAATATTGCATATGTATAGAAAATTGGATTGTAATTAGGATAATCTAAATATAGAATATTCTAAAACTAAAAAAGATAGAAATAAAATGAACGAATGACCTATTCGAAACTATATAAATAAAAAGAATCTTATATTGAATTCGCATTCTATTTTTTTTTACAAATCGAATTCAAATTTTTCTTTTGAATATATTGAATTGACTATAGAAGATATATTTCATTCGTTTTCGAATATCTTTCCTTCCTATTCATTCAAGTCAGAAATAAGAGATCCTGATCTCTTATTATAATACCTCGGGTGCTAATGAAACTATTTTAGTGAAATTTAACTGTCTCAATTCTCGGGCTATTGCGGAAAAAATTCGAGTTCCTTTTGGATTTCCTTCTTTATCAATGAGAACCGCCGCATTATCATCATACTTTATTATTATACCATTACGACGTTTTAGTTCTTTACAAGTACGTACAATTACAGCTCTGATGACTTGAGATCTTTCTAAAGATGAATTTGGCACTGCTTTTTTTATTACAGCAACAACAATGTCACCAATATAAGCATACCGTCGATTACTAGCCCCTATGATTCGAATACACATCAATTCGCGCGCTCCGCTATTATCGGCTACATTTAAATAGGTTTGAGGTTGAATCATATCCTTTTTTCTTATCTTTCAGTCAAAAAGTTGAAGTAAAAAAAATATTCTGTGTTCAAAAAAAAAAAAGAAACGAAGAATTGCCTTTTTTCATACTAAAGACCTCTTTCGTTCTAATGATTATTCGGAAAGAATGAATTGAGTTCGTATAGGCATTTTGGATGCTGCTATTGAAATCGCCTTTCTAGCGATATTTTCTGGCACCCCGCCCATTTCATAAAGTATTTTGCCAGGTTTAACGACAGCGACCCAATATTCGGGCGAACCTTTTCCCGAACCCATACGCGTTTCGGTAGGTCTTACTGTAACAGGTTTGTCTGGAAATATGCGTACCCATATTTGTCCACCCCGGCGAACATTTCGTGACATTGCCCGCCGACCTGCTTCTAATTGTCTAGATGTGATCCAAGCGGGCTCAAGTGCCTGAAGAGCATATTTTCCGAAGCAAATTTTACTACCACGAGAGGCTTTTCCTTTCATTCTTCCTCTATGATGTTTGCGGAATCTCGTTCTTTTTGGGTTATAGTTGATGGTGATTTCTCAATTCCATCTCTATTACAGAACCGTACATGAGATTTTCACCTCATACGGCTCCTCGCGAATAAATCGATTGAAAAATATTGAATCGATAAAATAATAATACTTACTACAATAAGATACATATGTTTAATCAAATTAAATAGAATATAATCGCCGGATTTTTTCACATTTAATAGAATCTATCGATCTATTATAAATTTTTGAATCTTGCTTTGATATATAACGAAATATGTCTTCTTATAGACCATTTTTGCTATCCGTATCTAACTAGCTAATATTTTTGGATATAAGGTTCTAACGAATCAGTATTTGTCTTTTTTTATTATTATCATCATATTGGATTGGCAAAAATTTATCAATTCCAAAAATCCACATTTTCGCGGGCGAATATTTACTCTCTCATTATAAATTGAAGATGTAATGTTGGGTTAATCCACAACTCCTCAAAAAAGAATGAATTCTTAGTTCCTTCCGCCATCCCGTCTAATGAATCAGTCAGATTTCTAATTTTAATAAAATCTTTTGTATTCACAGGTTCCGTCGTTCCCATCGCTTTTCGATTTATGGTTAGGTCTAAATTCTACAATGGAGCCTCTTTAATAAGAATAAGATTCAATTTTTTTTGAAATTTTCTTATTTTATTCTTTTTTGTTGAATCAACCTTCTCAGTTTTCTTGATTCGTGGCTCTTGATTCGTTTATTCTAGGAATATATTCATCCATATCTGGATGAATTTTGAAGATTTATGCTTTATTACACTACTTTTTATGAGATGACCCCTAGACCTTTACATAGTAGAATTCTATATCATTGATATCCTTTTTCTATCTTTCTTTCACCCCTTCATTTATCTGTATATTCTTATTGCTTTACAACTAATAATCTGATTTTTTTTTTATTTAAGTTGCTATAATTATATGATCACATAGATCCTTATTTTGATTTTAGATTTTGGCGGTTCTTTATATCCAGATAAAGGGAAGCGATGAGTAGGTTATTTATTGTTTAGTAATTAATTCGACGAATTTTTGTAGAAAATTAACCACTCTAAAATCTAAAAAAAACCAACGAGTCACACACTAAGCATAGCAACTCCTTCATTATAAAATGATTAATTAATTTTTTTTATTCAATCTTATAAAATTTTTCAATTATTCTTTGAGAATAAGAATGTAGTAAGAATTCGTCATTTTTTGTTTTATCAAAAGATGTAAGGTTATAAGCAAAAGTTTATTAGTCGTTGTTTAGAAATATCCAAACTTTGATTCCTAATACCCCATAAATAGTTCGAACTGGATAGGAACAATAATCAATTTTAGCTTGAATGGTTTGTAGAGGAACCCTACCTTCTCTGATCCATTCGACACGTGCAATTTCTTTTCCGTCGATACGTCCCGCAATTTTTATTTGAACTCCTTTTGTATCTGCCTTTTCAGCTAATTCAATAGCTTTTTTCATTGCTTTACGAAACGAAATTCTATTCTTTAATTGTCCAGCTATAAATTCTGCAAGAATCTTAGGGTTTCTATAAACATTTGTAATTCTTGTAATTCCAATGTTGATTTGTCGGTTCACACAATTAATTTTTTTTTGCACATTAGTATGTAATTCTTCGATTCTTTGAGGCTTATCCTCTCTTAAGAAGTTTGGAACTCCCATATAGATTATTACGTTAATCCGATCGATTCTTTTTTTAATCTTTATTCGTCCAATTACTTCGCCATCGACATCGACAGCGGGGGATCGTCTTCTCGTTTTTTGTATATAATTCGTGATAAAATATCGTATTATTTTATCTTCTTTTACATTCTCGGAATAAATTCTTGGTTGTGCAAACCAAATAGAATCATGACTTTGAGTTGTACCAAGTCTAAAACCAAGCGGATGTATTTTTTGTCCCATAATCCCTCACTACTCTATATAAAATAATACATCTTATTTGTCTACTTTTTTATCTATATCTTTTTTTTTTTTATTCAAATATCTTTATATATCTTTTTCTGCTGCAGAATCAAGGAAATCAATTCAAAAAAAAATCGAATAACATGCCCAACCCCATAAAGCATAAGTTCTATTATCATAACCTCCTTTCATTTTTAAATATTATTAATTACCTTTCATGCTTTGTATAGTTATATTTCTTTTTTCTGTATTGGTTGTATTTTCACGAAAAAATTTTTTGATTGCAGAATAATAAAATTCTTTTTGAGTCATTTCTTATTTGAGTAAATTTTTAATTAATATTTATTCATTACTATTACTAAATTGACGTTAAAATGAATGTTAACGACGAGATCTATTATCATTTTTCGCAAAGCCTCGGAAGTTTAGAGTAGGTGAAAATTCTCCCAATTTATGTCCTACCATACGATCTGTTATATAAATAGGTAAATGCTCTTTTCCATTATGGATACCAATGGTATGCCCAATCATTGTAGGTATAATGGTAGATTTTCTGGACCAAGTTATTATTATTTCCTTTTCTCCTTTTGTGTTAAGCTTCTTTATTTTTCTTAATAAATGATTCGCTACAAAAGGATTTTTTTTTCGTGAACGTGTCATAATTAATTATTCCTTTTAGAATTTCTAAAAAATTGAATTTTTTCTCTTATATTTTTTATTTCAAATTTAAAAATATAGAATCTCTCAAAAAAGAAAATCATATAATTTCATTGTCATAGTAAGTCATAGTAAATTGCTTTTTGTAAAGACGAAGAAACAAATTCCATTTTCTCTACTATACACTATTTACTACGGCGACGAAGAATCAAATTATCACTATATTTATTCCTTTTTCTAGTTCTTCTTCCAAGTGCAGGATAACCCCAAGGAGTTGAGGGTTTTTTTCTACCAATTGGAGCCTTCCCTTCACCACCCCCATGTGGATGGTCTACAGGGTTCATAACTACCCCTCTGACTACAGGACGCTTGCCTCGCCAACGTTTAGCTCCGGCTCTGCCCAAACTTTTCTGGTTTACCCCAACATTCCCTACTTGTCCAACTGTTGCTGAGCAGTTTTTTGATATCAAACGAACCTCTCCAGAAGGTAATTTTAATGTTGCTGATTTACCCTCTTTTGCAATTAGTTTCGCTACAGCACCCGCTGCTCTAGCTAATTGTCCACCCTTTCCAAGTGTTATTTCTATGTTATGTATGGCCGTGCCTAAGGGCATATCGGTTGAAGTAGATTCGTCTTTTTGATCAATCAAAACCTCTTCCCAAACTGTACAAGCTTCTTCCAAAGCATACGGCTTTCTGGATGTAGATTTTAATATCTATACAGATACATCTTATATTTCGTATATTTCGTATATTATATATGACATAACGAAGTACCATACCACATGAGTGGATATATAATATACGAATCCAAATATTCCGAATGATTCAGGTTATGATCTTCTACATCCTAGGTATTTCTGTACCTTCATCTGGCTTATGTTCTTCATGTAGCATTCAGACCGAATGACTCTATGAAATTACGTGGCTACTTACACAGAGTACGGGTAACGTAGGAGACATTTCTATTTTTTCCCGGGAGAATCCATTAACACTGCTTAGCTTTCAATTTGCCTTTGACCATCAAATGAAATGTGAATAATCTGTGTCTTCCCCTTTTTTGGAAACGAGGAGCGCTTCGTGTTCTGTCGGTGCTTGAAACAATTTGGTCTTCTCCATATTACTATATCTCTAGGGTCAATAATTTCATATTAGGAACTACTGAACTCAATCACTTGCTGTTGTTACTCTTCAGTTTTCTGTTGAAGTCTATCCTGTAGAGGTACTCAAATTGGATCAGTGATCGATTTCTAGGTTTCGCCATAAACCTAATTGGTTACTTCCAATTACGTAACTCCATAGTTCAAACCGCACTCAAAGGTAGGGCATTTCCCATTTTTATAGGAACTTCTGTACCATAAACAAGGGTATCTCCAATTATAGCCCCTCTGGGGTGTAAAATATATCTTTTCTCACCATCCCCATAGTGTATGAGACAAATGTGTGCATTTCGATTAGGGTCGTATTCTATAGTTACGATTCTACCATATATGTCTTTTTCATTGCGTCTAAAATCAATTTTACGGTATAGACGCTTATGACCTCCCCCTCTATGCCCTGCGGTAATGATTCCTCTGGCATTACGCCCTTTACCACAATGATGCTGTCCAGAAATCAAACGATTTCGTGAATTGGATTTCACTTGACTGTTGACGTCTCCATTGCGTGTCCTCGGGCTAGAAGTTTTGGATAAATGTATCGCCATGTTATGAAGTGTATTTTTATTTAAGTTATTTTATTTCTAAGAGGTGGAATAGAATAACCCGGTTGAAGCGTAATGATCATACGTTTGTAATGCATTGTATGTCCCATAATAGGTCGCATTCTTCTACCCTTTAGTGGTAGTCGATGACTATTCATAGCTATTACCTTGACACCAAAGAAGAGTTCGACCCAATGTTTTATTTCTGTCCTAGTTGATCCTGATTCAACATTAAAAGTATATTGATTTTTTCGAAATAACGAGAGACTTTTGTCTGTAAATACTGCATATTTTATTCCATTCATAAATCTATTTTCTTTTTTCTTCTCTATGAGTTCTAGTCTCAATAAGAATACTAGTTTTTTTTACTGTTCAGATATAACAATTTGAATATACCACACCAATTTGTTATATTATATATGGATGATGAGATTCCATTGATACAGATCCAATCACTTTTTTTTCTCGGACACATGGTCAGAACTTCGTCTCGATTCAAATCCTACTAAGCTAAGAGGTCTACTACAGATCAGAAATTCTTTATTTACAAAAGATTTTATCACTTTATCCTGGTTCATCCGATGGCGGATGTGATATGGTTGCAAAGGATAAACTTTGGACAGTTCACAATAGAAAAATCTAGTTTTTTTGGGGGGGGGAGACTTTTATTAACATGCATCCAGTAGGAATTGAACCTACGATTTCGCCAATTATGAGTTGGGCGCTTTAACCATTCAGCCATGGATGCTTTAAGGGAAACCTATTTCAATTGAAGTGAAGTGAAATAATTTTATTTTGGAGAACTCAATATCTAAATCAAATAGATATCTAACCACAACGTTTCGATAACTCAATTTGTATAATTCAATATACATATTAAATATATATCTAAATCAAATCAATATCTAAATAGATGTAAATCAAATAAATAGATAAATTTTACCACTAATGTTTCGATAATTCAATTTAATTCAATATACATATTAAATATATATGTAAATCAAATAAATAGATCAATTTTACCACTAATGTTTCGATAATTCAATTTAATTCAATATACATATTAAATATATATCTAAATCAAATAAATAGATAAATCAAAAAAATAGATAAATTTTACCACAACACAACGTTTGTAAAAATTTACAAAAGGAGAGTCAAATGAAGAAAAATCAATTACACTTTTGGATTTTAGAATTAAGAGAAATTTTGAGAGAGAGCAAGAATTATGCCTATTTCTTAGATTCCTGGACACAATTCAATTCAGCGATATCTGTGATTCACATTTTATTTCATCAAGAGAGTTTGATAAAAGTATTAGACTCCAGAATTTGGAGTCTAATAGTTTCACGCCAGTCACTAAAGAGATATTTCACGATCAAGAATATAGTACTTTTTGTAGTAGCGATCCTTCTATATCGTATTAACAATCGAAGGATGATCGAAAAAAAAAATATTTATTTGACAGGGCTTCTTCCGATACAAATAAATTCTATTGGATCTGGCAATGATACATTGGAAGACTCAAAAGATTGGTTCAATATCAATAGGTTGATTGTTCCACTCCTGTCTGGTCCAAAAGAAAAAAAGATCTCGGAAAGATCCAATCGCTCGTTTTTCTCGGACAGATGGTCAGAACTTCATCTGGATTTGCATCCTACTGAGAAGTCCGCTGGAGATCAGAAATTAGTTAAGAAAGAAGAAGCTCTTTCTTTTGTTCTTTTGAGGCAATCAGAAAAGAAAAAAATAGCCAATCTAGTAAAGATAATCCTGTATTTACAAAAGAATTTCTCAATTCATCCTCTTTCATCCGAAGGAGGATGTGATATGGTTGCAAAGGATAAACTTTGGACAGTTCACAATAATCTTTCATTTTTGACCAAAAATTCAGAAGAGAGATTTCAAGAAATGGCAAATCAATTCAATATCTCACTAACTAAGCCGGATCTGGTGTATCGTAATGGATTCTCTTTTTCTATAGAGTTTTCCAATGATGATAAAAAACAATTCGTAAATGAGGTATTCAACTCCAGGGATGAATCAAAAAAGAAATTTTTATTGGTTCTGCCTCGGCTTTTTTACGAAGCGAATGAATCTTGTTATCCAAAGATCATAAAAAAATGGGTCCAGACCTCTTGTGGGAATTCTTTTCACGGTAATCGATTCAATCGAAACTTGGAATATGTAATTCACAGGTATCAAAATGATATTCTGAATCATATACCTATAAGGAAACACATGATCAATCAAGGTTTCTCAAATTTGAAAAAGAGTCAGAAGAAATGCTTTGATTCTCTTCTTTTTCTTTATCGAACTGAGAGATCTGTGAATCAGGATCCAAATGCATATAAATACAAATGGGCCAAGGGGAGCAAGAATTTACAGGAACATTTGGACCATTTCATTTCTGAGCAGAATAGAAGTTTTCAAGTAGTGTTCCATCAATTAAATATGAATGCAGATTCGATTCATTGGTCTGAGGTTATCGACAAAAAAGATTTTTGTAAGCCACTTTTTTTATTTTTGTCCAAGCTTCTACCTGTATTTTCTAACTCACTTCCTTTTTTCTTTCTGAGTTTCGGGAGTATGCCCGTTCATAGGTCCCAGATCCATATGTCTGAATTGAAACGTATGAATGAGGCACTCGGGAATCAGTTGTTAGAATCAATAGGTCTGCAACCGGTTGATTTGAAAAAAAGGAAATCCCCTTTATTGGATGACTTTTATACTTCTCAAAACTCAAAATTATTGATCAATAATATATCAAATCAAGACAATTGGCTGAATCCTGTAAAATGTTTTAATAGAAGTTCATTGATTTCCTCTTTTTATAAAGTAAATCGACTTCAATTCTTGAAGAATCAATATGACTTCTCTTTCGATTGTAACAAAAGATTCTCTTTTTATGCGGAAAGGTCCTATAATTATCATTTTCTGTATGAACAATTCCTCAATGTCTTGTTCATTCGAAAGAAAAGATTTTCTTTGTCCAGCGGTAAACAAAAATATACTTTTTTGGACAAAGATACTATTTTCCCAAGCGAGTCAGAGGTCTCGACCCTATTGATACCAGAGAATTTTCCGCAAAGTGGTTATGACTTAAACAAATCTTTCCATTTTCCAACTTGCGTTCCCTCGATCGTGGACATTTCTGGAACACCTCTAACAGAGGAAGAAAGATTGAATTTTGAAAGAACTTCTTGTAAACCTCTTTTCAATATGAATCTGTCTGATTCAAATTCAAAAGGGAAGAACTTGCATCAGTATCTTGATCTTGATTTCGATTCAAACATGGATTTGCTTCACACTCTATATTCTGATCAAATTTTACCATCCGAAAAGAGGAAAAAACCTCAAAAAAAATTTCTTGAAAAAGGGCTGATGTATAGAAACTATCAAAGAAAGAGTAGTTTTCCAACTCTCTCCCAATTGAAGCGATACTACCGGCATATAATACCGTGGTTGTTTACCTGGAAAGGGCACACATATATCACGTTAATATTTTTAGATACTGTTTCAGACCTATTTGCGATACTAAGGAGGAGTCCTAAATTTCAAAAATTTGTATCTATTCCCCAGAATCTTAGGGATGGAGTCAAGGGAATTCTTCGGAAAAAACTCCTTTCACAACGGAATCGTATAAGTGATAATTGGACTAAGTATTTCTATCATTCTATTGTAGACATGTACGGAGATATTTTTAACACAAAGACTGAGTCACTATTCATATCGACATATCTGAGATCACGAAATAGAAAGGAGTTCCTGTTTTCAATCTTTTTACTTCTTCTTGTTACTGGATATCTAGTTCATACAAATCTTCTCGTTGTTTCTAAATTCTCTAATGAGTTACAGACAGAGTTCGAACAGGTCAAATCTTTGATGATTCCATCCTACATCATTGAATTGCGAAAACTTCTGGATAGGTATCCTACATCAGAACAAAATTCTTTCTGGTTAAAGGATATCTTTCAAGTTGCTCTAGAACAATTAGGAAATTTGATAGAAGAAAGACGAGGTTCGCCTTCTGGCGGCAACAGCCCAAAGGGTGGTGGTGTCGCTTATGGGGTCAAATCCATACCTTCCAAGAAGAATGGTTTGACTATCATGGATCTGCTAAGTCTTATACCAAATCCCATCGAGTTTTTGAGAAATACGAGACATTTAAGTCATACAAGTAAAGCAATCTATTCATTGATACGGAAAAGAAAAACTATGAATAGTGATTGGATTGATGATAAAATAGAATCCTGGATCTCGAATACTGATTTCATTGCTGATAAAGAAAGAGAATTCTTGGTTCAGTTCTGTACCTTAACGACAGAAAAAAGGATGGATCAAATTTTATGGAGTCTGACTAATAGTGATCAGTTATCAAAGAATAACTCTGGTTATCAAATGAATGAGCAACCAGGAACAAGTTACTTACGATATTTAATTGACATTCATCAAAAGGATCTAATGAATTATGAGTTCAATACATCCTCCTTAGCAGAAAGACGCATATTCCTCGCTCATTATCAGACAATCACTTATTCAGAAATCCCGTGTGGGGCTAGTTGTTTGGATCCTGGGAAACCCTTTTCGCTACGCTTAGCCCTATCCCCTGCTAGGGGTATTTTAGTGATAGGTTCTTTAGGAACTGGACGATCCTATTTGATCAAATATCTAGCGACAACCTCGTATGTTCCTGTCATTACAGTATTTATAAACAAGTTCCTGGATAACTTTCCTAAGGGTTTTGAAATAGAGGATAATGAGGATGACCTTTTTGACGAAAGAGAGGGTACTATTTACAGTCTTTTACCTGATAACGAGGGTAGTTGCTATAATTCCGAGAATTTTGAAAGGGATGATAGTGACCGGAATTTTGATAGCCAGTTGGAGTTTCTAAGTAAGGAGGATCCGGTATCGAGCGAGATAATTCCGAAACCGGAACTAGACCGTTTTTATCTTAAACTTCAATTCGAATTAGCAAAAGCAATGTCTCCTTGCATAATTTGGATTCCAAACATTCATGATCTGGATATGAAAGAGTCGAATGATTTTTCGCTGGGTATCTTAGTGAACTCTCTTTGCAGCGAGTCGGAGAAAGGTTCTACTAGTAATAATCTAGTGATTGCTTCTACTCATATTCCAAAAAAAGTAGACCCTGCTTTAATAGCTCCGAATAAATTAAATACATGCATTAAGATACGAAGGCTTCTTATTCCACAACAAAGAAAGCACTTTTTTACTCTTTCATATACTAGGGGCTTTCACTTGGAAAAGCAAATATTTGATACTAAGGGGTCTATAACTCTGCGTTCTAATGTACGAGATCTTGTAGCACTGACTAATGAGGCGCTATCAATTAGTATTATACAAAAGAAATCTATTATAGATACTAATATAATTAGATCTGCTCTTCATAGACAAACTTGGGATTTTCGATCTCAGATAAGAGCAATTCAGGATCATAGGATCTTTTTTTATCAGATAGGGAGGGCTGTTTCACAAAATCTACTTCTAAGTAATTGCTCTATAGATCCTATATCTATCTATATGAAGAAGAAATCATGTCAGGAAGGGGATTCTTTTTTGTATAAATGGTACTTCGAACTTGGAACAAGCATGAAGAAATTAACTATACTTCTTTATCTTTTGAGTTGTTCTGCCGGATTGGTCGCTCAAGACCTTTGGTCTCTACCCGGACCTGATGGAAAAAATGATGGGATCACTTCTTATAGACTCCTTGAGAATGATTCTGATCTAGTTTATGGGCTATTAGAAATAGAAGGTGCTCTGCTGGGACCCTCACAGACAGGAAGTCGGTTTGATAATGATGTAGTGACATTGCTTCTTCGGTCCGAACCAAGAAATCCCTTAAAGATGATTCAAAAAGGGGCTTCTTCTATCATTGATCATAGATTTATCGATGAAAAATATGAATCGGGGTTCGAAGAAGGCGAAGGAGTCTTGGACCCGCAACCGCAACCGCTAGAGGAGGATTTATTCAATCACATACTTTGGGCTCCTAGACTGTGGCGCCCTTGGAACTTTCTCTTTGACGAAGGGTCCACTGAATTGATATTTCCCTTTTGGGAAGGGTCTTTTAAGGACAAACAGATCATTGATGATTATGATGAAGAGGGTGAGCTTCAAGAGAATGATTCGCAGTTCTTGCAGGATGGAACCATGCAGGACCAGACACGAGCGAGATCGTCCAACGAACAAGGCTTTTTTCGAATAAGCCAATTCATTTGGGACCCCGCAGATCCACTGTTTTTGCTATTCCAAGAGGATACTAGTGTATCTCTGTTTTCACATCAAGAATTTTCTCCAGATGAAGAGATGTCAAGGATACTTATGACTTCCCAAACCAAAAAAATTTATTGGAAATATCTAAATAAACGATGGTTTAGGAAGAATATCCAAGAACAGAATTTGGAATTCTTAATTGATCACGAGAGATGGCTTAGAACCAATAGTTCAGTATCAAATGAATCTTTTCGTTTTAATACTCTATACGAGAGTTATCAATATTTATCAAATCTGTTCCTATCTAACAGAACCCTATTGGCTCAAATCACAAAGACATTGTTGAGAAAAAAATGGCTTTTCCCAGACGAGATCGCTATTACGATCTGTTCCAATAACGAATGATTGGTTTAACTGAATAATGAAATAAAATAGATACTTTATTTCTTGTACTTTATTTCTTGTCGTCTCAAGTCAATATTAGGGGATCTTTCAATTGAGAAGATCCCCCCTAATA